CAGTTGACAGCCTCGACTCGTATCCTAGCTCGTCTGAGAGCTAGCTTTGCTTCAACCAATTCTTTCGTACCCTCAGCTTTACTCAAGTTAGCTTCGGCTGTTTCAAGTGCCTGTTTAGCTTCTTTCGGATCAATGTCACTACCCAATTCCGCATCATTTCCTAAAATGATGATCTCATTATTAACTATTCTCGCAAAACCGCTCCACAGAACGGCCGTTAACCATTGATCGTTGAGGAGGCGTATTCTCAAAGGACCCATATCTACTGCTGTGTTAATGGGGGCGTGATTTGGTAATACACCAATTTGGCCACTATTAGTAGATAAAATGATTTCTTTTACTTCACAATCCCAAATAATTCGCTTAGGAGTCAGTACATAAAGATTTAATTTCATTTCTTCAATTTGTTCTCCTCTTCTAAGGTTATAGCTTTCGTGCTAGCTTCATCGATGTTACCCACTAAATAAAAAGCCTGCTCGGGTAGGCCATCTAATTCTCCGGAAAGGATTAGTTGAAATCCCCTAATTGTTTCTGCAAGACCAACATACTTTCCTGGAGAACCGGTAAAAACTTCTGCCACAAAGAACGGTTGTGATAAGAAACGCTCAATTTTTCGCGCTCTTGCTACAGTTAAACGATCCTCCTCCGATAATTCATCCAACCCAAGAATTGCGATAATGTCCTGAAGTTCTTTGTAACGCTGTAAAGTTTCCTTAACTCTTTGCGCAGTTTCATAATGTTCGTTGCCAACGATCCGAGGCTGTAACATAGTTGAGGTTGAATCTAAAGGATCTACTGCTGGATAAATACCCTTGGAAGCTAATCCTCTGGAAAGTACGGTAGTAGCATCCAAATGTGCAAATGTTGTGGCAGGAGCAGGGTCAGTCAAATCATCTGCAGGTACATAAACTGCTTGGATCGAAGTTATAGATCCCTTTTTGGTAGAAGTAATTCTTTCTTGCAAAGAACCCATTTCTGTACTAAGAGTAGGTTGATAACCCACTGCAGAGGGCATTCTCCCTAATAAGGCGGAAACCTCCGATCCTGCTTGAACAAAACGAAAGATATTATCGATGAATAGAAGCACATCTTGCTTATTAACATCTCGGAAATATTCCGCCATAGTTAGGGCAGTTAAACCAACTCTCATACGAGCTCCCGGTGGTTCATTCATTTGGCCATAGACTAGAGCTACCTTCGATTCCTCAATATTTTTTTCATTAATTACTCCGGATTCCTTCATTTCCATATAAAGATCATTTCCTTCACGAGTCCGTTCCCCTACTCCGCCAAATACGGATACGCCTCCATGAGCTTTAGCAATGTTGTTGATTAATTCCATGATGAGTACTGTTTTACCTACTCCAGCCCCCCCAAATAGTCCTATTTTTCCTCCACGTCGATAAGGAGCTAAAAGATCGACCACCTTAATACCTGTTTCAAAGATAGATAATTTCGTATCTAACTCGATAAAGGCAGGCGCAGATCTATGAATAGGGAATGTTGCACTAGTATCTACAGGACCCAAATTGTCAACAGGCTCCCCAAGAACGTTGAAAATTCGTCCGAGAGTAGCTCCACCGACTGGAACACTGAGAGGAGCTCCCGTGTCAATCACTTCCATTCCTCTCATCAACCCGTCTGTAGCACTCATAGCTACAGCTCTAACTCGATTATTTCCTAATAATTGTTGTACCTCACAAGTCACATTAATTTGACTACCGGCGGTGTCTCTACTCTTGACTACCAAAGCGTTATAAATATAAGGTAACTTGCCTGGGGGAAAAGTGACATCCAGCACGGGTCCAATAATTTGATCGATACGCCCTGTGCTTTTTTCTTCAATTGTGGAAACCCCGGGACGAGAAGTAGTTGGATTGGTTCTCATAATTATCACATAATTTTCAAAAAAAAAAAGGAATTTGTCGAAATTATTCTTTTTTTATTGTTGAATAATGCCAAATCAAATCAAAAAAAATATCCAAAAATCCAAAAGTAAAAAGGAAATGAATTAGTTAATTCAATAAGAGAGAAAAGGGGACCAGGACTTGATTTTGTTGCCTAAGCGAATCCCATTCAATCATTTACTCATGGAATGAGTCCATTGGAAAGCTCAATCAATCTTTTTTTCATATGCATTTTGCCTTTCTTTTGTGGAGGATCTGTGCTTACTCTACTTTCCTATCTAGGACTTCGATATACAAAATATATACTACTGTGAAGCATAGATTGCTGTCAACAGAGAATTCTCTTAGTATTTAGGTATTTTATTTACATTCAAAATAGGAAAGGGGCCTATTAAGAACTTGTAAAATAAGGATTAGGGATTGATTTGGGTTGCGCTATATCTATCAAAGAGTATACAATAATGATGGATTTGGTGAATCAAATCCATGGTTTAATAACGAACCATGTTAACTTACCATAACAACAACTCAATTCCTATCGAATTCCTATAGTGGAATTCCTATAGGATAGAACATATACAGGGTGTACGCATTATATATGAATGAAACATATTCATTAACTTAAGCATGCCCTCCATTTTCTTTAATGAATTGATATTAATTAAATATCCTTTTTGTTTTAAAATATTTTTACAAAAGTTTCATTTACGTCTAATCCACATCGAGTAGACCTTGTCGTTGTCAGAATTCTTAATTCATGAGTTGTAGGGAGGGACTTATGTCACCACAAACAGAAACTAAAGCAAGTGTTGGATTTCAAGCTGGTGTTAAAGATTATAAATTGACTTACTACACCCCGGAGTATGAAACCAAGGATACTGATATCTTGGCAGCATTCCGAGTAACTCCTCAGCCCGGGGTTCCGCCCGAAGAAGCAGGGGCTGCAGTAGCTGCCGAATCTTCTACTGGTACATGGACAACTGTTTGGACTGATGGACTTACCAGTCTTGATCGTTACAAAGGACGGTGTTATCACATCGAGCCTGTTCCTGGGGAAGAAAGTCAATTTATCGCTTATGTAGCTTATCCATTAGACCTATTTGAAGAGGGTTCCGTTACTAACATGTTTACTTCCATTGTGGGTAACGTATTTGGTTTCAAAGCCCTACGTGCTCTACGTCTGGAGGATCTGCGAATTCCCACTACTTATTCAAAAACTTTCCAAGGGCCACCTCATGGTATCCAAGTTGAAAGAGATAAGTTGAACAAGTATGGGCGTCCTTTATTGGGATGTACTATTAAACCAAAATTGGGATTATCTGCAAAAAATTATGGTAGAGCGTGTTATGAGTGTCTACGCGGTGGACTTGATTTTACCAAAGATGATGAAAACGTAAACTCACAACCGTTTATGCGCTGGAGGGACCGTTTTGTCTTTTGTGCCGAAGCCCTTTATAAAGCACAGGCCGAAACCGGTGAAATCAAGGGGCATTACTTGAATGCAACTGCAGGTACATGCGAAGAAATGATGAAGAGAGCTGTATTTGCGAGGGAATTAGGGGTTCCTATTGTAATGCATGACTACTTAACTGGGGGATTCACCGCAAATACTACTTTGGCTCATTATTGCCGCGACAATGGCCTACTTCTTCACATTCACCGAGCAATGCATGCAGTTATTGATAGACAGAAAAATCATGGTATGCATTTTCGTGTATTAGCTAAAGCATTGCGTATGTCTGGGGGAGATCATATCCACGCCGGTACAGTAGTAGGTAAGTTAGAAGGGGAACGCGAAATTACTTTAGGTTTTGTTGATTTATTGCGGGATGATTTTATTGAAAAAGATCGTGCTCGCGGTATCTTTTTCACTCAGGACTGGGTATCCATGCCTGGTGTTATACCGGTGGCTTCAGGGGGTATTCATGTTTGGCATATGCCAGCTTTGACCGAAATCTTTGGAGATGATTCCGTATTACAATTTGGTGGAGGAACTTTAGGACATCCTTGGGGAAATGCACCTGGTGCAGCAGCTAATCGGGTGGCTTTAGAAGCCTGTGTACAAGCTCGTAACGAAGGGCGCGATCTTGCTCGCGAAGGTAATGAAATTATCCGAGCAGCTTGCAAATGGAGTCCTGAACTAGCCGCAGCTTGTGAAGTATGGAAAGCAATCAAATTTGAGTTTGAGCCGGTAGATACTATATAAAAAAGAAACGAAATAGAAAGAGAAAAAAATAAGTGCAGTAATTCTTCTTTATTCTTCTAATTGATTGCAATTAAACTCGGCTCAATCTTTCTAAAAAAAAGATTGAGCCGAATAAAAATAGATCTTGATACGATCATGAGACTTGACAAATCGAGATTCCTCTATTCTATATATCTGGAATATATAAAAGTATAATACAATAAATAAATACAAATATAGTATTATCATATGATAATGGAATCAAATACGCAGTATTTACAGAAAAAAGCCTTTCTTTATTGGGAAAGAATCAATATACTTTTAATGTCGAATCGGGATTCACTAAGACAGAAATAAAGCATTGGGTCGAACTCTTCTTTAGTGTTAAGGTAGTAGCTGTGAATAGCCATCGACTATCTGGAAAGGGTAGAAGAGTGGGACCCATTCTGGGACATACAATGCATTACAGACGTATGATCATTACCCTTCAACTTGGAAGTTAGATCCTTTTATAAAACTCTTTTTTAAAAAAGAGGACAGAACAGAAACGATTAACAGGCGTAATCGTGAGTCAACAAGTGACTCAAACTGACCGTAAGAAAAGTGAATTGATTTTCAAAATGCTAGAACTAGATAACAAAGTTTTGTATAACCTTGATGAAGAGGTAGTTTTATTTTATGACTCCGATCAAGAGCGAGAAATCTTTGATTTGGGATAGAAATAGAACCTGGACCCATTGTAGAGATGTTCAAAAGGATCCTGATGGTAAGAATCAGACTTTCGTGGAAATCCAGGGCTATAGGCTTCAACGCGGTAGATGTTTTGTTCCTAATTTTTCCGGACCAAACCTCCGACCCAACGATACAATGAATTATTTCTATTCACAAATAAAAAAGATTAGGAATCGCAATCCTACTATACGCATCCAGAAGAGCATTCGGAATAATATTCTTCTATAACCCATTCTTGCGCGGGGTCTTACTAACAGAACTTCGCTGCACGGGACAGTTTTTCGTCGAAAAGCTAATTCCACCCGGCATTTTCATACCCTTTCTTTGGGTGGTATATCGCCTTAAAAAGTCTAAGGGGGTAGTATGAGATCTGTAGTAGGTAAGATAATTTAGCCTTTGATTTTGATTGAGTATGTATGCTATTTTTCCTCCTTTACCGCGCATTATTGTATGCGCTTCTAGAGGAGCACGTATGCAGGAAGGAAATTACAGCTTAATAAAAAAGCTTAAAAAAGCTTCAACTTTACGGCACTATCAATCAACCAAAAAGCCCTATGTATGAATTCTTACAACCGGTGGGATAAGAGCAAGTTTTGGTATGCTGGGGGATATCTTTATTTCAAAACCTGACGCACATCTTGTGTTTGTGGGGGTCCTAGAGTGGTTGAAGATGCATGTGGAAAGAGGTAGACGAAACTTATTTTGGATTCGAAATGGGCACATTCCACTAAGTCATACTGAGACCCTTTTAAAAGGGTATTCTGAAAGAGGTATTTCATTTTTACAATAGCTTTTAAATCCACCTTAAAGTTCGATTAGAAGGATAGAAAGGCCATGAGGATGGGAAAAGAAAAATAAAATTTTTTTAATTAGTTTCCCTTTTTTTAAATTTTCTTATTATCCATTCCTTTCATTTTTTTTTATAGAATACTTTAGTATTCTATAAAAGTATTCTATAAAAAATAAAAAATCTTTATTTTGTAAACTAAAAAATACAATAGTCAATATTCCTTATAATAGATATACTTAATTATATCATAAGAATCTTAAGATATTTTTTGAATAGATAGAAATAGTAAATTTGAATTGAGACACCTATTCTATGACGGATTTTAACTTACCTTCTATTTTCGTGCCTTTAGTAGGCTTAGTATTTCCGGCAATTGCAATGGCTTCTTTATTTCTTTATGTGCAGAAAAATAAGATTGTCTAGTATTTTTTAGTGTAAGTAATATAATATGGTGGGGTATGTGGCTCTTTCTACACACAAACGAAAAACTGCTATGGATGCGGATATAGGCTACGAGCATAAATGGATGAATATGCGGAGCTGGGTATAGCAAGTTTTATTTTAATTAAATTAATTTTTTTTTTTGAATAGAAAGTCAATGTATCTAACCAATTATTTCACAGGAGTACTAGTTGCTGAAGGCAATTTCAGAATCAAAAAAAGTAAAGTAAAAATCATTTAGCTTATTCTCTCAATTTCAATCGACCGCTGCTGGATTTAGTATATCTAATATGAATTGGCGATCAGAACACATATGGGTAGAACTTCTAAAAGGTTCTCGAAAAAGAGGTAATTTTTTCTGGGCCTGTATTCTTTTTCTAGGTTCACTAGGATTCTTATCGGTTGGGGCTTCCAGTTATCTTGGTAAGAATATCATATCTGTACTTCCATCTCAACAAATTCTTTTTTTTCCACAGGGCGTCGTGATGTCTTTCTACGGAATCGCGGGCCTATTCATTAGCTCCTACTTGTGGTGCACTATTTTGTGGAATGTAGGCAGTGGTTATGACCGATTCGATAGAAAAGAGGGAATAGTGTGTATTTTTCGTTGGGGATTCCCTGGAATAAAACGTCGCGTCTTCCTTCGATTCCTTATACGGGATATCCAATCAATTAGAATTCAGGTTAAAGAGGGTCTTTATTCTCGTCGTATCCTTTATATGGAAATCCGGGGCCAGGGAGTCATTCCCTTGACTCGTACTGATGAGAAGTTTTTTACTCCACGAGAAATTGAACAAAAAGCTGCCGAATTGGCCTATTTCTTGCGCGTACCAATTGAAGTTTTTTGACTACCAATTGGATTTTTTTGAAATGAATTGAATGAAAAAGAATTGGAAGAAGAAAAGTTTTCTCAATACGGAGAGGAAGTCCCTTCCAAATTTGATTTGTTATTGTAAGGGGATTTTTTAGTATTTATCTAAAAGAAGGAACAAACGAGGATAAGAAAAAATTGCTTCTAATTAGTTTTGTCCAAGTGAGATATATGGCATAATATTGTTCCATTTTCATGCGAAAGTTTTTTTATTCTATTTCTCTATTCCATTCCATCTAGATCTAAGAAAGAACCCAATGCAATGAAATTCCACTAGTATACAAAAAGAGGAATAGATACAAGGTCTCAAACCTTGTTATAGAATTTTTGCTTCAAAGAAAGAGAAATATCATATAGAGTCAGCGAATGAAGCGGATTCATTAACAACTCAATTTACAGATCAAAAATGAAAAAAAAGAAAGCATTGCCTTCTTTACTATATCTTGTATTTATCGTACTTTTGCCCTGGGGGGTCTCTTTCTCTTTTAACAAATGTCTGGAACTTTGGATTAAGAATTGGTGGAATACCAGGCAATCCGAAACTCTCTTAACTGATATTCAAGAGAAAAGGGTTCTAGAAAGATTCATAGAATTAGAAGAACTTTTTCTCTTGGACGAAATGATAAAAGAGAAACCGAAGACACATTTACAAAAACCTCCTATAGGAATACACAAGGAAATAATACAATTGGTCAAAATAGATAATGAGGATCATCTCCATATCATTTTGCATCTCTCGACAAATATAATATGTTTGGCTATTCTAAGTGGTTCTTTTTTTCTGGGTAAAGAGGAACTTGTCATTTTGAATTCTTGGGTTCAGGAATTCTTCTATAACTTAAATGACTCAATAAAAGCTTTTTTTATTCTTTTAGTTACTGATTTTTTTGTTGGATTTCACTCTACCCGCGGTTGGGAACTAGTAATTCGTTGGGTCTACAACGATCTTGGATGGGCTCCTAACGAGCTAATTTTCACAATTTTTGTTTGTAGTTTTCCAGTGATTCTAGATACATGTTTGAAATTTTGGGTCTTTTTTTGTTTAAACCGACTATCTCCTTCGCTTGTAGTCATTTATCATTCAATTAGTGAAGCATAAATTCATTCGATCTCCTGATATTAATCAAATTAGCATCTTTCTTCCTTTAGAAAAAAAAAGCCCTTTTCCTTTTTAGCAAAATTCTTTCCATTTATACCTTTCTAGCTGCTTAAGATATTCATCATTCCAGTACAACTGTTGCAGTAGAATGACAACAGACTCGTCTATAGGGAACTAGATTAGCTTAGCTACCTATCTAATTTATTGTAGAAATTCCGGGATCTGCGATTGGACATGGAAAATAGAAATACTTTTTCTTGGGTAAAGGAACAGATGACTCGATCGATTTCTGTATCGATCATGATATACGTAATAACTCGGACATCCATTTCAAATGCATATCCCATTTTTGCGCAGCAGGGTTATGAAAACCCACGAGAAGCAACTGGACGAATTGTCTGTGCCAATTGCCATTTAGCTAATAAGCCCGTGGATATCGAAGTTCCCCAAGCTGTGCTTCCCGATACTGTATTTGAAGCAGTTCTTCGAATTCCTTATGATATGCAACTGAAACAAGTTCTTGCTAATGGGAAAAAGGGGGGGTTGAATGTGGGTGCTGTTCTTATTTTGCCCGAGGGATTCGAATTAGCGCCGCCCGACCGTATTTCTCCTGAGTTGAAAGAAAAGATAGGAAATCTCTCTTTTCAGAGTTATCGTCCCGATAAAAAAAATATTCTTGTGATAGGCCCTGTTCCCGGTCAGAAATATAGTGAAATCGTCTTTCCCATTCTTTCCCCCGATCCTGCTACGAAGAAAGATGCTAATTTCTTAAAATATCCCATATATGTAGGGGGAAACCGAGGAAGGGGACAGATCTATCCTGATGGTAGCAAGAGTAACAATACAGTCTATAATGCTACGTCAACAGGTATAGTAAAAAAAATACTACGTAAAGAAAAGGGGGGATATGAAATATCCATAGTCGATGCATCGGATGGACGCCAAGCGATTGATATTATACCTCCCGGGCCAGAACTTCTTGTTTCAGAGGGGGAATCGATCAAGCTTGATCAGCCATTAACAAGCAATCCTAATGTGGGAGGGTTTGGTCAGGGGGATGCAGAAATAGTGCTTCAGGATCCATTACGCGTCCAAGGCCTTTTGTTCTTCTTCGCATCCGTTATTTTGGCACAAGTTTTTTTGGTTCTCAAAAAGAAACAGTTTGAAAAGGTTCAATTGTACGAAATGAATTTCTAGATCCCGGGATTTCTTACCATCAAGTTGGTAAAAAGCTGCGATTTATTGGCAATTGCTAGAATAATCTATGATCTATTTTGGAAATCCTTTTTTTGTTTAGACTGTTTTTTGTTTGCGAGATGTCTAGAATTCCTTATTTCTATCTCATGCAAAAGAAGAGAATCCAAGGCAAAGGCGAGAACAATAAAAGGATTTCTTCCTTTTAGGAGGGATTGCTGGTCTTCTTAATCCTCTATTGGGCACAAGAAAAAGGCAAAAAAGCCTTTTTCTTGTGTCGATTCTTCTTGTATCAAAATAAGAATCCTTTTTCTTCCTAATTCGTCAAAGATTACTATTTCTTCTTTATTCGAGTCTGTCTCTTGGACCTCTTTTGCTTAGGTTCAGGTGAGGTAGTAGCCAAACAGAGGGAAAGAAAATATGGCGGGGAACTCATTTCTTGTGAACAAATAGAATTGCTTCACTTGTTCAATTAAGTTCAACTTCGAACTTACAGAAATTTTGCAAAAAAAACGTATACCCTTCCATTGAAGGGCGGTTTTTCTTTTTAGGCTAGTTGAGTAGTTTTGATTAAGGTTTTATTAGTTTATTACTCTAAACTAAATTAATGATTTGCAGGATACTTCCTCCGTGGAATAAAATATTGAATCCTCGATTGATTTCTTCTTTCTTGTTGCTTCATAAGAGTGAATCAATTTCATGGAATAGACTAAAGTCGAGTTATAAGAGTAAGAATTCCGCGGGTCCTTTACGCTCTAATCAGATAAAGGGAGGTAAGGAC